ACAAACCACTTCTTGTTTCGAAAAGCGCTGCGTACAGTTCTGGGGGTTGTAGAACAACTACTTCTTTGCCGTTCTTTTTCCGTTAGCCAGTATCGAGACTCTAAGACTCCTTGCGCTTAGCCCACCGCAGGTGCTTTGATAGAGAGTCACTTTCGGGTTGTAGGGCGCAAGGGGATCTTGAATCAATTCCCTCTTTGCCAGTAGCTAGTTTAGATATGGCAAGCGGTTCGAGTCAAGTGCCAGTTAAAGAACCAATTGTTGGCAAGAGTCACAAATATGAAGTAAACGACTTGGTCTCTTCTTTCTTCCTCTTACTACTCCTTGCCTCTTCTGGAAAGTTACTTTGACCAAATAGAGTATCCTTCCGTATAGGGGAAGGAAAGGCTCTCGCAGTAGTTGTTCTGTAAGGGCTTTCATTAGCGTGAGAAGGCGGTGAAAGGGTATTGAGCTAAGAATGCTTATACAGGGCAACTATAGGGCTTATAGAGAATGAGAGGGGCTCACTTGCCCTTAAGTGTTGGTGGGTGCCGAGCATTGTTCGTCGTGCTAGTTCCGCTACTCCAGTTCCAGTGGTAAACGAAACCTTCTTTCTCTTGCTTTCGGGCCTACGTCTCTCTTTCAAGGGTTCCACTTTCTTTGGTAGCTTTGGGCAAGGCAGTACTGGTACTCAGTCGATCTTGCTCTAGCCGCTTTCGGCTTCAGGGAAGGTTTACTTTTCCTTTCCGTGAAGTTTTTGTTCCAGGCCCCCTTCTTAGTCAATGGACTGATAGTTGAAGGGACGGGATCATGACTTTGACTTCTAGGTAAACCTGTAAGTGAAGGAAGGAACGGCTGTAAGTTAAGATTTCAGTGGAGTTGAACCTGCACCCGAACCAGAGAAGGAACCGAAGAAAGCCAGTAGTTCAGTTTCGGTACTCAAGTTCCAGCGCTCGTAGAAAGAGGCAGGTTCGTCAGTTTAGCCCCGTTTTTTAAGGCTTAGGGAGGGCAGCTTTGCTTATAGGTTTTGCTTAGAGAAGAAATCCTCTCCGTTTCCGGAAAAGACAGATGTCGGTTTCTTGGGAAGTCGCAGAACAGTTCCAGGGCAATTGGCTTAGAGAATATTTCCTTTCTTGCTTGGGCGCTTCAGCTCTTGGGAGATCCGGAAAAAAAGAAATCTATCCGTCAAGCTCTTTCAAGCTTTGGAGTCTAATACTCCCGTTGTAGGCACTCGGCAGTAAAGTAAGTTCTTTTTGTATTAGCGGTACGAGAGAGCGGTGGTCGCATATTTAGTCCGAAGGACCCTTCAAAGAGGGGCTCGCTCTTTCATCAATTTAGTCCAGAGTCAGAGTTCGCAGAGAAAAAAAAAACCTTCGGACCTGGTCAAGCGGTAGTCAAATCAATCTTGCTTTCTGGATAGCGTAGTACTCGAGGACTTTAAGTAGGCGACGGCAAGTCTTTCACTATCTTTAACTCGTTTATCAAAAGCGAGCCCCTCTTCAGAGAAAGCAAGGAAAGCCCCCCCTATCACAACAAGGCGGATAGCGGAAAGGTGGGGTAAATATCTTACTCGATAATCGTCGGTTACCCTTCTATTCAACCCTCCCATTCCAATGAGAGGTAGGGTAAATATCTTGGTTGTAGGTTGGGAATATTTGAAAGGTAGGTAAGGCGGAAAAGAATGATATTCGAATGGAAGGGAAGGGACTATTCTTAAAGGCGGTGAGTTTATATTGTTGGTTTAGGAGTGGTAAAATGGATTGAAAGTCAAGGCCTATCCCCCATGAGCTCAACCTCCACCTCTACCCCTTATCAACATAAAGAGGGTTCTCCATCTCGAGCACCATAAAGACTCATATGCTGTGATGTATTAAGAAAAAGAATAGATAGTTCGGAACACACGAGTGAACTTGCTGAATCACTACGCCCAAACATGTATGTTCGTAACGATCCAGTAAGCACAAAGATAGTGTGTGTGGAAAAAAGTTCGTGGAAATCGGAATGAGTGTGAAAAGTGTTAGAGAGCAGGCGAGAGAAGTCGAGATATTCGACCGGCCGGAACAAAGGAATGCTACTCCGCTCTATCTTCCGGAAGCAGTTCTCATCCGTTCCTCGCCCCCCCCCTTTTGAAGTCGTATGGGTCAGTATTAATTTCACTAGAAAATGAATCAATATGGTCTGAATTATCACTAAAGGCTCGTGCACTGGGCTCCCTTGTATGCAACACCTCTCTAACTTTTTGAATTCTTTTAGTATCCGAAGTGACTTGCTGAAGCAAACCCCGTAGCTACTTGTATTAAAAAACAAGGGCTTTGTAGCTTAATATTGGTTGCTTTGCATTCCTTCCATGTCAACACGTTGGTTGCACTCACCATCCGGAATATCACCCACTTCTACATTAACTTGGCCCTCAATCGGAGAAAGACCACATGAAGGTGCTTCCAATCCAACATCCTTGTTTCCATCAACAACTGTAGCTGCAATTCCCGTGTGCCTGCTGACATCAAACTCATCTAACACCTTATTTACGGCAGTCTTATCTTCGGTTATTTTTTTAGCATTCAAAACATTTGTAGCACCAAGATGTTTTTCTGCTATAACAGCAACTTCATCTACATTTATTCCAGCTACTGCATGATTATCCTCTGGATTAATACCACCTTGTATAGGATTGGTATGATTCTTCTAATTGTTAACATTTACTTTTTAGGGAGGTATTTTAACCCATTGCTTCCGAGGTTTCGAAGGTATCTCAGGAGCTTGATTTTACTCGTTGCTCTTGTCCGCAAATTGACAATTATCCAAATGTTGGCCCTGCCTTTTGATAGAAGTCATCCGCCTAAATCCTTATTCAATGAATCCGTGCTATCATTGGAAAAGCTATCGAGACGGGAAAAGGAGCTTTCTCTTCCCTCGCCCTTTATTTAAAGCGTTCTCCTTTCTCATCTTTTATTGGAAAGATGTGTAGTAATAACAAAAAAAGGCCTCTCTTATTGGCGTATAAACGGAAATGGAAAAAAATCCAATTCGAATAGGAAGAATAGGCACATGCGGTTCACACAATAACTGTAAAATTATCTCGCTCGTTCTCTTTTATTTGAGTTTGATGATGTCAGTTATAGTTAGCAGACTCACTCTAAGCAACGAGAAGAAGATAAGAACTCAGGAGGTAATTGGGTCAGATGAGTGCATGGTTTTTATTCCTTCCCCTCCAAGAGAAAAAAGAATATGCTATTGAGAAGAAAGAAGAGACAGAGCGGGAAGTGGTAACTGCTCAGGCGGAATCTTTCCCGGATTATGATGAGAAAGCGGAAGGGAAGGAGGTTGGAGTTCTGAATAGTAGAAATGACTTTGACTTTGATGGTCTTCCCGATCATGAAGTCAGAATTCTTGATCTGTAAAGGATACTTAGTGAGATGGTGGCTGAATAAATGATGGGTACTCGATTAACAGGCTCTGGTTTTGGATTTGTAACCAGGCGAATAGAACCTGGGACAGGAAAGAACGCGGGGCTTGACTGGTGCTGATTATGAATAAATGAGGTAAATTGAATCACCCGGCATATTCACTGGTTCTTGACCTGGAATTGGATTTGAAACAACTAGCACTGGGTCAAATGCTACTGAAACTACGGGTGCTTAAACAGATGCTTCCACTTAAACTCGGTAAACTGCAATCACCCTTGGAACCCGGCCAACTTGATCTCGATATGGACCTACTTTAGGAATTCGAATTGGAGGGCCGCCTTTGAGGATGACTTCCTTGTTCGATATAAAGGATCCTACCCTAACACAGAGAAGTAGTTCCCGCTTGAAAATCCGGATTGTGAAGGACCTCTTCAATGGATGCTAAGGTTGGGCATTGGATGTCCTATAAAGAAGGAAGCTCTTACCAGGCTCTGCCCCGGTTTCTATAGGAAGGGGTTGTTGTAGTGTAACCATCAGAATTTCTACTTTCATTGCGCAAAGCAAAGATGATCCTATCTTAGCCAGGTATTGGATTGGTGCATGAAGTATATTAGCGCTTCTTGAACACCAGGATAGGAGAGTCTTAAGAAAAAGCATATATTTAGCTAGCTCTTTCACTAAGACGGCCCCTATTTCTTTCCATTGGATTTATACTTTGGGCGTTGTAAGCCTAGTAGACCTTAGAGCTAGGAACCAAGTCGTCATTGATTGGAAGCCATCCCTCTGACTAAGGAAACCTCATTGAAAGATGATTCCCATTGGCAATACGTTAGGATCACCTCCTTTAGTCCCCGGTTCTCCCTCTCCTGCACGACTAACTTAGGTCAAAAACCCCTTTCTTTCAGGGGATCGTATACATCTCGTTTCAATGATTAAAGCCCGTCCTGCCATTGCAAAGGAATGGGCGTCTGTCTTCCCTAGGGATCCCCTTTGTTTATGGCAATAAGGTGAATACCTTAACTGTGCTCCTAGCTCCTAAAGTCAGGACAATGCCCCTTTCCTTTCTTTGAGGAATTCCCCCAGGCAGTCCCCCCGAGCTTTCTTTCTGGGTTCCGTTTCCTTGTCCTATGGAGCTCCTTTGTTGCTGGCAATGAGCCTCCTCCCTGCTAGCTCGATAAGGGAGTTTGCTTCCCTCTTATAGTAGCAACCGCTCTTAGTAAATAACATACTGAATCACTTGAATTAGTTGAAGGAAACGAGGCTTCTGGCCCGGCTGGTCCCGCTGGAGAGGATAGTTTTTACTGCGAGGGAGGCAGGAGCGCGTCTGGTGGTATCGTATATAAGATCACGGCTGCATTTAGGAGTGATCTTTCCCTCTTCGCCGGTGGTGATCTCACTTTCGAAAGAGAGTCTCGCAATAAACTGTTAAGGGCGGTATACACGTAGCCCCATAGCGGAGCTAGTCACTGGCTACAGGGCGACCGACCTACCGGACCGGAGGCGGCCGAGAATGTTATGTCAAAAGGACCAACGACGATGAAAGAGGAGTAGGAGTAGGACGGAATCGAATGATTACGAGATAGACAATGAGACAAAGCCAAGAGGGGAGAGCACTTAGACAATTCACTTTGAGTACAGGGAAGTCTGCTGGTAGGAATTCCTCAGGGCGTATTACGGTTTTTCACCGAGGGGGTGGATCGAAGCGATTGCAGCGAAGAATTGATCTGAAACGAAGCACTTCGTCTATGGGCATTGTAGAAAGGATAGAATATGACCCTAATCGTTCTTCTCGAATCGCTCCAGTACGATGGATCGAGGGGGTGCAGCTAGGCCGCCAGAGGAAATGCAACACGATAGAAGAGTTCGCTCCACCGCGTAAGATCCTCGAACCTACCACGACCACCATCCGCGGTCCATTTTCGTTCTCTTCCCTGCCCGGGAAGGTGGATCAAAGAAAGGTAGCTTCCTTCTCTCCTGGACTGATGGCGGCTTATGTAGTGGTCGGCCTTCCCGCCAGAATGCCTCCTTGGGCGAAGGGCCCCTTTACTAGTAAGGGCGCAGGAAGCAAAAAAACTTGCGCGAAGGACGTTTTCTTCTCTGCCCTCTCCTCTCCAAAGGCCAAGGGAGAGACTGCACCCCTTTCCTTCGGTAGCTCTTTTGGTTTCCCAAGGATAGCGGTAGCTGGGGCAAAGCCCGCTTTCTTCGCTCCGCGAATGAGAGAGAAAGTCAGAGGAAAAAAAACGTTCTCTCTTTGCGAGATCCGAAAGTGGAGAACGCATAGCATTCTCTGGGCACATAGGATCAAACGTAAAGCAGCGCTTTCTTGGCAGAGTTTTAGGCGGCAAGAGACTTTAGGGCTTGTTGGAGCTGCTGAGCATAACGAATCGAAGCCGAAGACGGATCAAGGTAGCTTGCCTGCCAAGCCGATAGGCGAAGGGCCGAAGGATGGAACGTGCAAAGTCGATCGTGCACCTGTCGTGTGACCCGTTGGTCCTAAGCAATGTCTTGCGCGAAGCGACCCACCTAGAAAGAGCTCCCCTTTATGTTAGGGGGGCACTAAAATGGAACTTCGATCGGATGCGGGTATCCAATCCCGCCGCTGAGATGTCCAGCGGATTCCTGGGCCTTGACGAATGGCCGGCCACCTTTTACGTTAGAAGAGCAAAAGGCCCAGGGCATAGCAGGATGAACCAATGTGAATGAGTGTAAGCTTCGTTGCCCGAACACGATTGGTGCTGACCACACTAGGTGCTACCGTGGTAGCAAGAGAGGCCAGGCGGTGACAATTGAGAGGTTGTCACTGAGCATTCCTAGTCACACGGGAAGAGAGGTCAAATGGCAAGGCAAGGCCATACGCCCGGTTGGCTCCTCGCGGAGTATAGCTCACATCCAAACATCTGATTGGGGAACGGGGCAACGCCCATGAAGCTCCGGCGGAAAGGGAAGGCCTGCCAGGCCGTATGCCCATGGGTGCAGGATTCTTCGAAAAAGCGCGGGCTGACTCGGAGACCTGGGACCTTGGCTTAGCAACGAATGAAGGGAAGCTCGAAGAGCTTTCTCCGCCAGCGGCTTATGTAGTGGTCGGCCTTATAAAGCTCGCTAAGTTTCGCTTCCCTCCCCCCTTCCCTTATTAAGTGGAAGGTCTTCACTTAGTAGTCGGCATTCTATAAGCGACTTGTCGAGTCTACGAAGCTTTGCTTCTTGTAGTCGGCCCGTAATGCCTCCCTTCATTTGCTTGCCTCCTTCTAGCTCAGAATGCCTAATGCCTATTATCTAGTGCGTTAAGCTAACCGCCAGAAGCTCACCCTTCGGGCGTCGCTTCCAGCGCAGGAGGCCAAGCATTCTGCTAGACGTCCCGGCCTGGGAGCCCCGTTCGCCTTTGGTACTTCAGTAGATCTTCAAAAAAAAAAGCGCTACTTCAATGCAGCCTTAACTACAACTACATTATGCAAGGCCCACCGATACCTACCTATAGAGTAAAAAAAGTACCAGTGACGGTTACTTTCTAGGTTTATGGATTCAGTCAGCTAAACTCTATCAAACTCCTCAATAAATATCAACAAAGAACATGTCGTGACCGGTTAGGCTTGGTTTACTTTGTAATGAATGTAAACTAAAATAGGCGGCGTTTATTCAAACAAAGGGAACCGAAGGTTTCCTTGGTACTTTAGTAGTACGACAGTTGTTGTACTATTAAGATTAAGTAGCTGTACAACAGAATGCCGTTCGCCTTTACTTTAGTATTGAGTAGTACTTAAGTAGCTAAGTTTCCAAAGGTGAACAGCCCCATGTCCTTTATAGTCGTAAAGGGCTTCTCAGAAAAGTAAGGAAGGGGGCATTCGAAAGGCCGACCACTATATCATAGGCATTCTGAGGAATGCCGACTACAAGACTACGACTACAGAGGCATTCTGGTGGGAAGGCCGACGACTACACGGCTCTATACCAAGTCATGAGCAATAGCGAAGCCAAGCCGCCGCCTATAGGCGAAGGGACGAAAGCCCGACGAAGGCCTATGCTACAGTAAAAAATAAAGTACGTTAAGGTTACGAAGTCACTTAGCCGTCTACAAAGGGAAAGGCGTCGGTACGGAGTCACGTCAGCTGTGGATATAGAC